ACGCAACGTTGATATTTTTCAACAAACCATAAAGATATTGGAACCTTATATTTCATTTTCGGTGCCTGAGCAGGAGTTTTAGGGACCGGATTAAGACTTTTAATTCGAGCCGAACTTGGTCAACCAGGAAGCCTTCTAGGGAATGATCAAATCTATAATGTTATTGTTACAGCTCACGCCTTCGTTATAATTTTTTTTATAGTTATACCTATTATAATTGGAGGGTTTGGAAACTGACTTGTTCCCCTTATATTAGGAGCCCCTGATATAGCCTTTCCACGTATAAACAATATAAGATTCTGGTTACTCCCGCCTTCATTAACCCTTCTTCTCTCTAGAGGAATAGTAGAAAGAGGGGTAGGGACCGGATGAACTGTCTATCCACCCCTATCAAGAAATCTTGCTCATGCAGGTAGGTCTGTTGACCTAGGGATTTTTTCTCTTCATCTTGCCGGTGTATCTTCAATTCTCGGAGCAGTTAATTTTATATCTACAATTATTAACATACGAACTATAGGCATAACATGAGACCGTATCCCTCTATTCACCTGATCTGTTTTCATTACTGCAGTTTTACTTCTTTTGTCCCTCCCTGTTCTTGCTGGAGCCATCACTATACTTTTAACAGACCGAAATGTAAATACAACTTTCTTTGATCCTGCAGGAGGTGGAGATCCGATTCTTTACCAACATTTATTCTGATTCTTCGGACACCCAGAAGTTTATATCTTAATTCTCCCTGCATTTGGTATAATTTCTCATATTATTAGACAAGAAGCAGGGAAAAAAGAAACTTTTGGAACTCTAGGTATAGTCTATGCTATAATAGCCATTGGAGTTCTGGGCTTTGTTGTCTGAGCCCACCATATATTTACAGTAGGAATAGACGTTGATACACGAGCTTACTTCACTTCAGCTACTATAATTATTGCTGTCCCAACTGGCATTAAAGTTTTCAGTTGATTAGGGACCCTTCACGGAGCCCAATTTACATTTTCCCCATCTCTTCTTTGAGCAACAGGATTTGTTTTCCTTTTTACTGTTGGAGGTTTAACTGGTGTTGTTCTTGCTAACTCCTCTATTGACATTATTCTTCATGACACCTACTATGTAGTAGCTCATTTCCATTATGTCCTTTCTATAGGGGCTGTTTTTGGAATTTTTGCCGGGGTTACTCACTGATTCCCACTTTTTACAGGATTGACTATAAATTCGAAATGACTTAAAACCCATTTCCTTACTATATTTATAGGAGTTAATTTAACCTTTTTCCCTCAACACTTCTTAGGACTTGCAGGTATACCCCGTCGTTACTCTGACTACCCAGACGCTTTCTCTTTCTGAAATATAATTTCATCAATTGGATCAATTATTTCGCTTTTTGCGGTTTTACAATTCTTAATAATTACATGAGAAGCCCTATCCTCCCAACGACCGGCAATTTTTGCTTCAAATCTTGCCCCATCCTTAGAGTGATTTCATAGGTTCCCTCCTGCAAACCATAGATACAGGGAAATTCCAGTAATTTCAGCCTAATAGTTCAAGAAACCTATACTTTCACTTTTAGCTTTTAATTTAAACAATATCTTGAAATTTTAAGCTAATTTTATCTGACATGGCAGAGCAGTGCCTAGGTTTTAAGCTCCTAACAGGAAGGTTTCCTTCTGTCAGAATATGTCTTCCCACTCAACATTAACTTTCCAAGATAGTGCCTCTCCAATTATAGAGCAACTGATTCTATTTCACGACCATATTATACTTGTACTGGTCTTAATTACTACTCTTGTAGGATTTGTTATAGCTACACTATTTTTTAATGAAAGAACTGACCGTTTTTTGCTTGAAAACCAAAAAATTGAAATCATTTGAACAGTCCTACCTGCCATCATCCTTATCTTCATTGCCCTACCTTCACTCCGAATTCTTTATCTTCTTGATGAAGTAGGAGAACCTGAATTTTCCATTAAAGCTATCGGACGACAATGATATTGAAATTATGAATATTCTGAATTTGAAAATCTTAACTTTGACTCCTACATAGTCCAAGAAAATGATTTATCCCCACTCGAACCCCGACTATTAAACACAGACAACCACATTATTGTCCCAGTCAACACACAATTCCGTATTTTAACCACTTCTAGAGATGTTATTCATTCATGAACAATTCCATCTTTAGGAGTTAAAGCAGATGCAGTCCCTGGTCGTCTTAACCAAACTAGTTTTTCTGTAAACCGAGTAGGTTTATTTTTTGGCCAATGTTCTGAGATTTGCGGGGCAAATCATAGATTTATACCTATTACTCTTGAATCAGTTCCCTCTAACGACTTTACAACATGGGTTTCAACCCAAATCTAATCTTTAATTTTTATTAACCCAAAATCCCTATTATTAGATAACTAAATTTAAGTGAAGATCTTTTAAATCTTCAATAGTAGGCTTACTACTTCTAATAATCTTATAATTTTCAATTATTCCATCTTGAAAATAACCAAATGTTAAACCTTTTTTTAGACCCCTAATCCCTATATTCCATAACATATTAGGATAAACTATAATTTAGATAATAATTCTATCTTTTACCCTAACTATTTATTTTTTAATCAAATGCCAATTTTTACCCCAATAAATTTTTACTTAAATTTTATTACTAAGACCGCCTTTCTATGATAACTAGACTTTTTTCATGATTTGACCCAATTTCAAGATTTAAACTTCATTTAAACTGGCTAGCTATCTTCTTACCTCTTTTCTTAATCCCCCAACATTTCTACATTTTACCCTCACGATTTGCTCTACTCTGAAGGAAAGTTCTTTCTTCTATCCACTCTACTTCTGCGGGTATATTAGGTAAACCCAGAAAATCTATTCTTATTGTAAGAGTCTTTATCTTTATTAGCTCAGCAAATTTACTAAGACTCTTACCCTATGTTTTTGCCCCATCTTCTCATCTTACTCTTACCCTTTCTTTAGCACTACCTATCTGGTTTTGTGCTTTCTTCTATATGTTCTCCAACCACTTCCGGCGGTCTATAGCACATTTGGTTCCTGAAGGAACCCCCACAGTAATTATACCTTTTATAGTAGTTATTGAATTAATTAGTTTAATTATTCGACCTTTTACCTTAGCTGTCCGATTGGCTGCCAATATAACAGCCGGCCATCTATTAACCATTCTTCTCGGAACAGCCTTAAGATTGCTCCCTCTTTTCCTTAATCCCTACCTTTCGACCTTAATCCCATTTTTAGGGTTCCCCCTTCTTATCCTTGAAACAGCGGTTGCAATTATCCAAGCCGTTGTTTTTATTATTCTCCTTTCCCTTTACTTAGCAGAAGCTCAATAAAATTTATTCAATCCCTATAATCTCACCTAGTCAATAAATTACTATATCCCACTAAGAAAAATTAATTAATGATATTATAATATAGACTTGTCGAGTCTAAATAACCCCTGAGGTATTTTTCTATTAAAAATTTTCCACAACATGCTTTTCATTTAGTAGACATAAGGCCCTGACCTTTAACTGGATCAATTAGAGCTTTAATATTAACTACTGGCCTAATTAAATGATTTCATTTAAACAGAAGGTCTCTTCTTATCTTAGCATTCTTAACTACATCTCTCACTATATTTCAATGATGACGGGATATCACCCGAGAGGGGACATTCCAAGGCCTTCATTCATCCTTAGTTACAAAAGGATTGAAATGAGGTATAATCCTCTTTATTACCTCTGAAGTCTTATTTTTTTTTTCATTCTTCTGAGGATTCTTTCACAGAAGACTTTCTCCCGCTGTTGAATTAGGAGGTTTATGACCTCCTAAGGGGATTCAACCCTTCAACGCCTTCTCTATCCCCCTTCTAAATACGGCAATCCTATTATCTTCGGGAGCAACAATTACATGAGCTCACCACTTCTTCTTAGAATCCAATTACGAAGAAAGATTTGATGGTCTTTTATGCACAGTTGTTCTAGGATTTATCTTTACCCTTCTTCAAGGCTTTGAATATATAGAAGCACCTTTTTCCATGGCAGACTCTGTTTATGGTTCAGTATTTTTTTTAGCCACAGGATTTCATGGTCTACACGTAATTATTGGATCAATCTTTCTTCTAGTTACACTTTTCCGTTTATATCTTTTCCATTTTTCAGCTTTACATCACGTTGGGTTTGAAGCAGCTGCATGGTACTGACATTTTGTTGACGTAGTCTGAATTTTTCTTTTTATCTCTATCTACTGATGAGGAAGATAAGACTTTTACCTCTTAAAATTTAAATTTTTCTAATATAAAAAGTATAGTTAACTTCCAATTAACAAGTCTAGGTGCTAGGAAAAATAATTTTAATTATTTGTATTGTTATTGCCGTTGTTTTTATTATTTGTGTAGCAATTATAATTGCCGCAACACTCTTATCACGAAAAGCATGAGGTGATCGAGAAAAAAGGTCCCCTTTTGAATGTGGTTTTGATCCCAACGGATCAGCTCGTTTACCCTTTTCCCTGCGATTTTTTCTTATTGCTATTATTTTCCTAATTTTTGATGTCGAAGTAACCCTTCTGCTTCCCCTAGTCTCCTCCATCAATTTTTCGTCTCCCATCCATTGAATTTTTACAGGCTCAATCTTCCTGCTAATCTTAATCCTAGGCTTATACCACGAATGAAATCAAGGAGCTTTAGAATGAGCCAACTAAGAAGTTATAGTCAAATATGATATTTAAGTTGCATTTAAAAGGTGTTTTTAACTAACTTTAATTAAAAAGCGAACAATCGCACTTAGTTTCGGCCTAAGCATCTGATCTTTGATCTTTAATTTTAGTTAAAGCCAAAAAGAGGCATTCCACTGTTAATGGTTGAATTGAAACTTGTATTTCTAACTAGGGTAAGTAAGTATACTAAAGAAGCTTCTAACTTTTTTTTAAGCGGTTAAACTCCGTTTTTACCCTTTAGCTATTATAGTGTAAATAACACGTTACATTTTCATTGTAAAATTAAAGGTTTAATCCTTTTAAAAGTTTATTATTCAAGGACCTTGGTCATCTTCATAGCTTCAACATGATATCTTTATTTAGACTACTTAAATTTAAATTAAACTCAGGACAATAAACCCCCTTACAATTATTAAAAAAGTTAATAGATGAACTTTTATATAACTTACCTGCATAATTTCTGAAACCCTTAGCCCCCTTTTAATTACGGAATCCAGCCCATAACCCCCATAATATTCCAGTCACCCCTTATCTAAACTTTTGTAAATTAAATCTCTTAAAGGTAACCTCTTTGAGCTTACAAAAAAAGTAAAAAAAAATCCTAAACTTCATATTCTCCTTCTAAACTCTGCAAAAGGATACCTAACTACTGCAGAGTTAACTCCATAGCTTTTCTTATTTCCCCTTAAATTTTGCTCTCATCTATTTAAAATAATTCTCAAGATAACGCCAAAAAAGATTAATATAAAAGCTAACATTTTTATTTCTACACTTAAACAAATTATCTCAGGAGAAGGAAAAATTATTCATCTCAATAAACAACCTCCAAAAACTGCTCTTACTCCGAGAACAATTATAGGTCTAGTCATTTCCCTTATCTCATCATTAACTCTTCTTTCTGGACTTGAATTAAAATAACTTACTATTGAAAAATATCTCAAACGCACTCTATATATCACAGTCAGCAAAGTAGCTACAATAAGTAAAAAAAATCTTACCTCTTCCAAGCTTGAAGAAAATCTTGTCTCCAAAATTAAATCCTTTGAATAAAATCCTGCTAAGAATGGTATTCCACATAAAGCCAAATTAGCTAAATTTATACACCCTACCCTTATAGGTAAAAAAGAGGATAGATTTCCTATCTTACGAATATCCTGATAATCTCTTATATTATGAATTATTCTCCCCGCACACATAAATAATAAAGCCTTAAATAATGCATGAGTTAATAGATGAAAAAAAGATAAAATAGGAAAACCTACAGATAAAGTAAATATTATAACCCTCAATTGTCTTAAAGTTGATAAAGCAATAATTTTCTTTAAATCAGTCTCAAAATTTGCTGCTATACCTGATATAATTATAGTTGCTCTTGAAAAAAACAACAAATATTTTATATTTTCAGTTCCCTCTAATAAACCATTAAATCGAATCAATAGATAAACCCCTGCTGTTACTAAAGTAGAAGAATGAACTAAAGCAGAAACTGGTGTAGGGGCTGCTATAGCAGCTGGTAACCAAGCAGAGAAAGGAATCTGTGCCCTTTTAGTTATCCCAGCAATAACAATCAAAAGCCATAAACTCCTATAGCTCTCTATAGACTCTTTACAAACGAACACAAAATTTCAACCTCCTAAATCCACTATTAACACAATACACACTAGAATTGCTACATCACCGATCCGATTAGATAGAGCAGTTAACATCCCAGCATTACCTGATTTTTCATTCTGGTAAAAAATTACTAAAGCATAAGAAATTAACCCTAATCCATCTCAACCTAATAAAATTCTAATTAAATTAGGTCTGATAATTAACAAAAATATAGAACTAACAAACCCCAAAACTAAATAAAAAAAACGATCTTTATTTTTTTCACCAGCTATGTATCCACCCCTATATTTCAAAACCATAGATGAAATAAATCTAACTAAAGAGAGAAAGAACAAAGATATCCAATCCAAAATAAATCTTATTTCAACAACACAAGAATTTAAAGTTAAAACTTCCCACTCAATTACCACTTTTAAACCATTAACTACAAAAATCCTTCCTAAAAAAAAAACCACACAAGCTATAAACAATAAAACAACTTCTCTAACTAATCCTACTCTTACTTTTCCTTTTCTGTAAATTATCTAAGAGGAACAATCCTACTTTTAGCGCCACAAGCTAATGTTCTCTTTAAACTACTTAAATTTAACTAATAAAAACAGAGCCTTTAAGAATCAACAAATTTAAGGGCAATCAATGCAAAATTAAAATTAAAAACTCCCGCATCTTTCCTGAACAACAAGAAAATACCCTAGAATTTTTTTTTCCATGTTGAGTCAAAGAAAATATAAACAATCTATAGGCTGCACCTAAAAACAACATAATTCTAGCCCCAAAAATTCTAATACCCGACCACACTACAACTGAACTAATTAAACAAACTTCCCCTAAAAGCCTTAAAGAAGGAGGGGCTGCTATATTTCTAATTCTTAATAAAAATCACCATAACCTTATTCTAGGCATCAATCTTATTATCCCTTTCCTAATAAACAACCTTCGTCTACCAGTCCGCTCATACATTATATTAGAAATACAAAATAAACCAGAAGAGCATAATCCATGCCCCAACATTACAACTACTGCCCCCTTTACCCCTCAAAATCTCCCTAAAATTAAACCACATATAACTAATCTTATATGCCCTACAGACGAATAAGCAACTAAAGCCTTAATATCTCTCTGACGCAAACACATTAAACTAGTAAATACACCCCCTATAAGCCCAATCCTTATTCAGAACCAAGTGTACTTTTTTCTAATTTCTAAAAAAACAGGTAAAATTCGAATCAACCCGTAACCTCCCAATTTTAATAAAACCCCCGCTAAAATTATTGACCCTGAAACAGGAGCCTCAACATGTGCTTTAGGTAGCCAAAGATGGCCTATAAACACAGGTAATTTAACTATAAAAGCACAAATTCTACACAAAAATCAAATGTGTCCTGATATATTTTCTTTTTCCCTTCAAAATCAACCCATGGCTAATCTCCCTTCATCATTATATAAAGCTATTAGAGATAGTAAAAGAGGAAGAGATGCAAATAAAGTATAAAATAGTATATACAACCCCGCTTGAACCCGCTCTATCTGATATCCCCAACCTAAAATTAAAATTAAAGTAGGAATTAAAGATCTTTCAAAACAGATATAAAACTGCAAAAAATCTAATCTCCTAAATCTTAATAACAATCTTAATAACAAAATCAAAACTATAAAAAGGAATAAGGGAGTATATTTTTTTTTATCTTTAACTAATTGTCTTGAACAAACAACTAGACCTGAGATCCAAATTCTTAATAAAATCAACGAAAACCTCACGAAATCTATACCTATACTAAATCCTAAACAATTTAAATGAAATCCCCTTACACACCTTAACCTCATAAGAAAAACACCTAAAAAAATCAAGCTCTGAACAATCTCTCAGCTTCTAATCATAAAAGTTGTCAATATAAAAAAAAGTAAAAACTTTAACACTGTAAAAAATTAAACCTCCTTATTATCTCATTGCCCTGGCTTCGCACTACAGAAACCAAAAGAGATAAACCTAATGCACCCTCACAAGCGACCAACCTAATAAAATATAACACAAAATAAACATCTAAACCAACCCCTGAAAGTAAAGAAACTAGTATCCAGTATGTTATCAACATTACAAACTCTAAACTAATTAAAGTACTAAGCAGATGCTTACGTAAACTTATAAAAGAGTAAAGACCACATACAAAACAAAATAAATGAATACTATAATAAATATCTAAAAAAGGCATTTGGTTTAATAGTTTATTTAAAACATCGGTCTTGTAAATCGAAGAAATGTATTCTTCATTTAAACCTTCAGAAAAAAGAAAAGACTCTTAATATAAATTCCCAATATTTATGTTTTTTTTAAACTATTTTCTGATATAGATTTAATTCTCTTTTTAGCCTTAACAATTTCAATTCTTTCTATTTTATTCTCCCAAACCACACACCCCTTAGCTCTAGGTGTTATTCTTATTGCCGAATGTTTACTGATCTGTCTAATTACATCTTTGACAACAATATCCCCATGATTTTCTTATATCCTATTTTTAATCTACATGGGAGCACTATTAGTCCTATTTATATATGTTGCCACACTAGCATCAAATGAAATATTTAGATTCTCATGAACTTACCTTTCATGAATATGCCTTATCCTTATGATATTAATCCCCTTGTTATTCATTATAGACCCATTTCTATCACTTTCTAAAATTTCTATCAGTTCTTCTGCTTTTAGAGAAACCTCTCACTTCCCAAAATCTACAACTCTTATTGCATTCATTTACCTTTTTCCATCAGCAAACCTAACCATTTATGTTGTTTTTTACCTCTTATTAACCTTAGTTGTAGTCATTCAAATCTCTTACAACTATGCTGGGGCTCTACGCTTAACCTAATGCCTTCATATCTACCAATTCGAAAGAGACACCCTTTATTTAAAATTATTAACGGAGTTATTATTGACCTACCCACTCCATCAAATATTTCTATTTTTTGAAACTTCGGCTCTCTGCTAGGACTCTGTTTAATTATTCAAATCGCCTCTGGCTTATTCTTAGCTATACACTATACAGCCCACATTGATTTAGCCTTCTCTAGTGTAGCTCATATTTGCCGTGACGTCAACTACGGTTGACTTCTTCGGACAATTCATGCTAATGGAGCTTCATTCTTTTTTATCTGTATTTACTTACACATTGGACGAGGGGTTTTTTATGGATCCTTCATATTCAAAGAAACTTGAATTATAGGAGTAATTATCTTATTTCTTCTAATGGCTACAGCCTTCCTAGGCTATGTTTTACCTTGAGGACAAATATCATTCTGAGGAGCAACTGTAATTACAAATCTATTTTCAGCTATCCCTTATGTCGGAACAAGATTAGTTCAATGAATTTGAGGTGGATTTGCAGTAGACAATGCTACTTTAACACGATTTTTTACTTTCCACTTCCTTTTTCCTTTCTTACTTGCGGCTGCATCTTTAATTCATATCCTCTTTCTTCATCAAACGGGTTCAAATAACCCCCTAGGAATTTCTAACCAAATTGATAAAATCTCTTTCCACCCTTACTTTACTTTTAAAGACATTGTAGGATTTGTAGTGTTCTTAATTCTATTAATTACGCTTACTCTTTTAAATCCATATTTATTAGGAGATCCAGACAACTTTATTCCAGCTAACCCCCTTGTAACACCTCCTCACATTCAACCTGAATGATATTTCTTGTTTGCTTACGCTATCCTACGCTCTATTCCCAATAAATTAGGAGGAGTTGTAGCTCTGGCTATATCTGTAGCCATTTTATTTATCCTTCCTTTTACCCATAAAGCGAAATTCCGAAGCCTAACATTTTATCCCCTTAATCAAATTTTATTCTGAATCTTATGTGCAATCTTGTGCCTCCTTACATGAATCGGAGCTCGCCCAGTTGAGCCACCATTCATCTTTATAGGTCAACTTCTTACAATCCTTTATTTCCTCTATTTCATTATCAATCCTTTTACTCTTAAAATCTGAGATAAAATTTTAGAATAATTTTCAAACTAGTTATCTTAATTTAAAGAAGATATTTTGAAAGTATCCTATAGGAATTTAAATTTCCTACTAGTTTTTACCTGGATAGAATTTTTAGACTATCCAAAAGCTCTTTTGGTTTTTTTTTGTTTTAAAAATAAAAAAACCAGGTTTTTTTAAATGTATATTTTCGTTCCCAGCAAATAAATTTTAAACTTTTACTGATGATAAATCACCACTTAAATATCCTTTTCATAATTCACTCTGAAACATTTATAACTCCTTAGTTAAATAGTTTATCTAATTACAATTTATTTATATTTATACTAAACAGAAACAAAAAAACTTTAGACCTATAAAGAAAATTCCAAAATTCAAGGTAACGGGTAAAAAACTTTTTCAAGAAAGTATCATTAACTTATCATAACGAAATCGGGGAAGAGTTCCCCGAACTCAAATAAAACAAAATGTTATGAAAGTAACTTTTACATAAAAAAAATATCTTAACAACGAACCCCCTAGAAATAGAACAGTAAACAAAGCCCTTATAAAAATAATACTAGCATATTCTGCTATAAAAATTAAGGCAAATCCTCCACCTCTATACTCAGTATTAAACCCGGAAACCAATTCTGATTCACCTTCAGCCAAATCAAAAGGCGTTCGATTTGTTTCAGCAAGACAAGAGGCAAATCAAATTAGACTTAATGGAAAACATAAGAAAATGAACCATATATACCGCTGATAAGAAATCAAAGAAACCAAATCTAAACCCCCAACCAACAATAAAACCCCCAATAAAGTTAAAGCTAATCTTACTTCGTAAGAAATTGTTTGAGCAACAGCCCGAAGACATCCCAACAGAGAATACTTTCTATTAGAAGCTCATCCAGCCCTCAAAGTAGTATAAACACCAAGTCTCATACAACAAAGAAAAAACAACACCCCTAATCTAAATCTAAACAAACCAAGCTCATAAGGCATTACAGACCACCTTAGTAAGGCAAAAAATACCCTTAAAATAGGAGATACATAATATGGTAAGTAATTACAAATAGAGGGGTAAGCTCCCTCCTTTAGAAACAACTTTACAACATCTCTAAAAGGCTGAAAAAGCCCCTTATACCCCACTTTTACCGGACCTTGCCGAAGTTGTATATAACCCAAAACCTTACGTTCAAACAAAGTCAAAAAAGCCACAGATAATAAAATAAAAATAATTAAAACCAAGTATATAAAAAACCTCAATAAAGCTATCTGTAAAATTACTGCCTGAGGGACTATCCCTCCATCTTCAGATCCTAATTCTGACGCATTAAAATTTGCTAAGACAGTCCTATTTTATTCCTAGTCCCTTTTAAAAAATTATTTTTTTCTTTCTATCCTTTCGTACGAGAAAGAATATATACTCGATGAAAGATAGAAACCGACCTGGCTTAACCGGTCTGAACTCAAATCATGTAACATATTAAAGGTCGAACAGACCAACTTTTATAGGGGCTGCCCCATAAAGTCATGTTAATTCAACATCGAGGTCGTAACTACTCCTGTCGATACGAACTCTCAAGGAAAATTACGCTGTTATCCCTAAAGTAACTTTTTCTTTAAATCTTTATTAAAGGATCATTTTATTTCTACTTATCATATTCCTTACTCATAATAGTTATTTTCTTTTATTACTGTCGCCCCAACATAATAAGTACTTACTACAAACTTTTAATTTAAGATCGTATTGCAATAATTTTTCTTATTTAAGCTTTATAGGGTCTTATCTTCCCTTCATTTTATTTAAGCCTTTTCACATAAAAGTAAAATTCAAATTTTATTTGAAAGACAGTATCACTCTTGTCAAACCCTTCATTCTAGCCCCCATTTAAAAGACAAACGATTATGCTACCTTTGCACGGTCAGGAATACCGCAGCCCTTCAGTTTAACCAGCGGGCAGGCCTGACTTTGAATTTTATCCTCAAAGACATGTTTTTGATAAACAGGCAGAGTAAATTTTTGCCGAGTTCCTTTCAAACACAATTTTTAATAAATAAACTTAAACTTATTTAAATTTTTTCTTCTTACATCTTTTATATACTAATTTACTCATTTTATCTTATATTTTTTTGTTAAACATAAATTCTTGTTACTTAAATTAATAAAAATAAAAATTATAAAATTCTAATCCATTTAACTAAAACGTTTTATTTGTGCGACTGCTTCTAAGCCTAACAAAAAGCTATTTTTTTATCTTCCTGTAATTTTTAAATTAGGAGCTTATCCCCCTAATTTTTTCCTCTTATATCAAATTTGTACTATAAAAAGTAAATTAAATTTAATTCACAAGAAACCAGATATATAAGAATCGTATAACATTTCATCACTATTTTTTAATTATTAATAACTATACAACGTTAACTAAAATACAAAAATAGCTCTTCCTATTTCGGGATATTTATCTTTAAATAATTTACTTTAAGAAACCCTTATGCTAAAGGTACAAAATTTTACTTCTTCTTTTTCTTAATTTATAAAATCTTCCTCTACAGTACTCCTTCTCTATTGTTTATCTATTAATTTCTAATTTTTTACTATTAATTTTATAAATTAATTTTTGAAACTTATTCTTTTGACATATTTCTCTAAACAACTTCAAACTTTTAAGCCGCACAATTAATGATCTCTTCAGTGTAAATGAAGTGCTTTATAAACTTTAGCTACAACTTACTTTCTAGGTGCACCTTCCGGTACACCTACTATGTTACGACTTATTCCATGTTCCATGAAAGCGACGGGCAATTTGTACACATCTCAGAGCCCTTTTCAATCTGCCTTATTAAATTTCAGACTTACTATTAAATCCGTCTTCAGAGCCCTTTTCAGAGACTCATCCGCATGTTTATTTTTTTTATTTTACTCATATTGTAACCCATCTAACCCTCACTCATTAGCTGCGCCTGGATCTAACTTTCTTCTTTTATAAAGACTTGAGATGAAATTCTATCGAACTCCTCTGAAGATGACGGTGTACAAGCTGATCATGAACAAGAGTGAGTGCAATTTCTTCGTGGACTATCGAATTAAGCGACAGGTTCCTCTAATTGGATAAAATACCGCCAAATCCCTTAGTTTTCAAGACCATAACTATTACTATCTAAGAGACCTTTTTTCTGTTAAAGAATACTAGGGTATCTAATCCTATTTTCTATCTAAACTTTCAAAGTATTGAATTCAATTAAATCTTTTTTAATCAACAAAGCAACTACTAATTTTACCTACTATTGCTTGGTAATTAAAATTATTACTAAATTAATAACTCCTTACTTTCCTCTTGCTTTATTTCTATTTATCCACCTAGTTTAACCGCGTCTGCTGGCACTAGATTTAGACTGGATTCTCTAGGATATCTATATCAAATTTTCATTTATTGTATAAAATTTTACACTGAATTTTTATAAACCTTTATTCTAATGTTTTAGTTTTATTTCACATAAGTTTTCATGTGCGGCTTCCTATCAACAGAAAAAGCGAGCTGGGATTAAACTCACAATTTACCTAGTTCATTTCCTACTAGTATAAACAGAAAACTTCTTACCCCTTAAACTGATATATTAAAATTACACACAATCTAAAAAAAAGATACAAAAGAAATCAAAACATATTTTGGTTCTCAGACCAATGTTTTTTTTTTTTATTTATAATTTTTAGATAAAAATATTTTTATATGTATATAATTTAAATATTTTTATTATATATCAAGTATTAGGAACTTAGTCTTTAATTATAATTAATTTCTATTTATATATAATCAATTGTAATTTAAATATATAAATTATAATTAAAAATCTAATCCAAGCTTCAGCATTTTATATTAAACTTAAACTTATATATATATTCATATAATTAATTTTAAGAATTACATGTAATTTTAACTTCTAACTTATACTATTAAATATTTGTCTACATCTAATTTATATAATTTATATAATTTAAATCAATATCTCTAAGGTCTTCCTTTTTTCTAGACTCTATCACTCTTGATATAGGTGATAGAGTCTACTATAAAAAGGAAGACCTTAATAAATATATAACATATAATATTTAATACTTATTATTTTAGATATATATATAATATTAATATTTAATATTTGTAGTAAATTTTAGTTCAATATTATTAACAGAAGAACTTTTTGCTATTTTCACCCGCCAACGGCCAGCTACTCATTTAAATCTAAAAATTAACTTTAATTTTATCGAAATTTTTCAATCTTTCTCGGCCAAAAAATTAAAAAATTTTACGAGGAGAGGAGAAATTCCTTTCCTCTTTATGCCCTTTAGACTATATAAATGGACGAGAGGCAAAAAGTCACCCGCCAACGGCCAGCTACTCATTTAAATCTAAAAATTAACTTTAATTTTATCGAAATTTTTCAATCTTTCTCGGCCAAAAAATTAAAAAATTTTACGAGGAGAGGAGAAATTCCTTTCCTCTTTATGCCCTTTAGACTATATAAATGGACGAGAGGCAAAAAGTCACCCGCCAACGGCCAGCTACTCATTTAAATCTAAAAATTAACTTTAATTTTATCGAAATTTTTCAATCTTTCTCGGCCAAAAAATTAAAAAATTTTACGAGGAGAGGAGAAATTCCTTTCCTCTTTATGCCCTTTAGACTATATAAATGGACGAGAGGCAAAAAGTCACCCGCCAACGGCAGCTACTCATTTAAATCTAAAAATTAACTTTAATTTTATCGAAATTTTTCAATCTTTCTCGGCCAAAAAATTAAAAAATTTTACGAGGAGAGGAGAAATTCCTTTCCTCTTTATGCCCTTTAGACTATATAAATGGACGAGAGGCAAAAAGTCACCCGCCAACGGCAGCTACTCATTTAAATCTAAAAATTAACTTTAATTTTATCGAAATTTTTCAATCTTTCTCGGCCAAAAAATTAAAAAATTTTACGAGGAGAGGAGAAATTCCTTTCCTCTTTATGCCCTTTAGACTATATAAATGGACGAGAGGCAAGTTCAAGACTTACCTTTTGAACTCTTAACTTCTTCCATCACAGTATTAAATTAGCTGAAAAAAACATTATAATAGTACTAGAATCAAGAACAGTCGACATTCATTTCTCGGCCAAAAAATTAAAAAATTTTACGAGGAGAGGAGAAATTCCTTTCCTCTTTATGCCCTTTAGACTATATAAATGGACGAGAGGCAAGTTCAAGACTTACCTTTTGTACTCTTAACTTCTTAGATTTACAGTATTAAATTTGCTGATTTAAAATATTATAATAGTTTTAAATTCAATGAACAACCGTACCCTACTCGAAATTTCAACACAATGCCTCAGCTGTCCCCTATTAATTCATTAACCCTATTTAACTGAGTAATTCTCATTATTCTTGTATTATCAATTATTATTTTCTTTTGTCCTTTATCCTTCTCTAACTCTATCTTGATAAAAAAAGTTAAACCATTTTGTTCTAAAACTATTTCTTCTCTTAAAGACCACTTTAAAAAGGTTTCACCCTGAAAATGATAATTTCCTTCTAATTTTATTTTTACATTTTTTATAAAACTTTTTATAGAAAACTTTAAACACTCAACGAAATTTCCTGGTATCTGTGCTTGATAAATAAGGTCGCTTTGATAGAGCGGAAGATGGGCTATCTGCCCAGTACCATTTTCCTCGTAATAGTAAGCTAAGTTTAAGCTAATGGGCTCATACCCCATCCATGAGATTTTATCTCCTATTATGACCTTCGTCTCCCCAGGACTCACCTTTACTTTTGTAAATAAACAAATTTATCTTTCTTTTAAGCAACAAATCTGAAAATCCTCTCTTCAAACGTGTGATTTTAGAGACTTTAACTTTAGCTCCTCAAACTCATACTCTAAACACTCAACGAAATTTCCTGGTATCTGTGCTTGATAAATAAGGTCGCTTTGATAGAGCGGAAGATGGGCTATCTGCCCCAGTACCATTTTCCTCGTAATAGTAAGCTAAGTTTAAGCTAATGGGCTCATGCCCCATTCATGGGATATTTATCTCCTATTATATATTTATATTTGATGGATTTTCACCATCCCCTTAAAGGTCAAATCTTTATGTGCATTTACACCGAAATATACAAGCTAAACTACCTTGTTATCTCTATTTCCTTTCCTTCCCGGCTCACTTTTATATCTTCATTAATTATTGGTATCCTCATTGCTATTTCAGCCTCTTCCTGACTTACTGCTTGATTAGGATTAGAACTTAACCTTATATCATTCATTCCACTCATACACTCAAAGAAAAATTTACTTTTTGTTAAAGCTTCTCTAAAATACTTTTTAATTCAAGCAATGGGTTCAGTCATAATCATTTGACCTAGTATATTTTTTTTCCCCGGAGAATTCTTTTCCTCTATCTTTATCTTTAGAGCATTACTTCTAAAGATTGGGGCTGCCCCATTCCACTTCTGACTCCCTTCAGTTTGTCAAGGAATTTCATGAGCACATTGTGCCACATTACTTACTATCCAAAAAATTGCTCCTCTTGCCCTAATCTCATGAATCTTACCCCTTCCCAGTATTTATATACTCTTAGCTGCTCTCTTATCAAGCCTTATTGGAAGAATTGGAGGATTCGGACAGAAACTTCTTCGTAAAATTATAGCTTACTCCTCAATCAACCATATAGCATGGATACTGTCGGCAATAAACTTCAGTCAATTATCTTTTTTAATTTATTTTTTTACCTACTCTGTCATCTCTGTTTCAATTATAATTATATTCCATGTTAAACAAACTTTTCATCTCTCCCAACTATACTCTTCCAACCCTCTTGACCCAATGGTCAAACTTGTAATCTTTTTATCACTTTTCTCTCTGGGGGGAGTACCTCCTTTTGTAGGATTTTCCACTAAGTGATTAATCATTTCTAACCTAGTGTTTAATAAATCTTTCCTATGATTAAGTTTTTTAATTTTTACTGCACTCATCACCCTATTTTTTTATTTACGTATCTCTATAAACAGATTTATACTCCTTTACACTAAAATGAAATTTGCTTCAGCGCATCCCCATGATCTTTTTATTGTTTCCTCCCTCTCTTTTAACCTTTTTCCTTTCTTTATTTGAATCGGAATGCTTTCCTGCTTCTTTTAAAGACCATAACTCTTCATGAATACTTTATTTTTATTGCTCCTAAAGTTTTAGGTTAAAAAAACCTATAGCCTTCAATGCTATGATTAAGTTCATTCTTAAACTTTAAATTAGATTGAAGTTAATTCACATCTTTAAATTTGCAATCTAATGTTTTCTTTAAACTATTCAACCTTTTAATTAAGAGAGGAAACCTCTATCTATAGGTTTACAGCCTACCACTTTTTTCAGCCACTTAATTT